ATTTTCATTATGGACTGAGCGGGGCTAGCGTTTTTACAAAAAATATCTAGCCAACCTTCTTTCGAAAGAGCTTTTACTAACATCAAACGTCTTGATACTGAATAGAAAGGATAACTCCAGCAATTCCTTTGTCCTCAACGCCTCCTAATTTCCAGGAAATAGTCACTTCAACAGTCTTCGATGGTTATATGGATAACCAAAGTACGAACGAGATGGATATTTGTTGTCCCAACCATTTTTGTTAGTCCCAATCCAGATACGAGAGGGGAGTAGGTAGGTAATTTTTAACAAAGCTTTTGTGTTGTCGATTGCTGGGTGTAGTGCTTCTTCCCCTATGCCGCCTATTGATACTATATTACCAGGAAGTAGGATTGACCCGTAATACAGAACACAGAGGTGTAACCTTTCGCTCAATACTAAAATCGATAACTGAAGCATAGTATTTGAGGCTGCATCAATCGAGGATACACGACAGAAGGAATTGTTCTATTTCTAAACTTCACCTTCAACAAGCGTAGGTTTATTTCAATAATATAGAAGTTTATTTCAATAATATAGAATAAGAATATTTTTTCTTTCTATCTCAAATCGTATGCCTTTTTCGTAAAACTAGAAGCAGTAAAATTGAATTAAAAAAAAAAAAAGAATCAAATCACACCATCTCTGTAATAAGTAAATGCCTCTTTTTCTCCTGAAGTTGTCGGAATTATTCGTAATAAGATATTGGCCACAATTGAAAAGGTCTTATCAATAAAATTTCCATTTATACGTGATCTAGGCATAGGTATCAATCCATTCTATAATTCTTCTCATTATCCTTTCTTTGGGGGAAAATGATCCCACAAACAAAGGATTTTTACAGTACGAAATAACATAAAAGCAGATTCATTTCCAAACAAAATAAATTTAATGAACCTTCTCCTACTACTTAATTTTTTTAATATTTAAAATTTTTTTTATTCCAATTATTCCAAATACTCAAATTGCTCCTTTTTCAAAAATCAATAACAAGAATCAATAAGAAATAAAGTAGTTGAATCCTGTTCGAATTCATACAAAACAAATGTAGTAGTATAGGAACTATTCCAATTTCATCGAAGCGGAAGAATCAAGGAATTTTTCGATTAGGTCAAAAATCATTTTGATTGAATTATGATCTAAAGAAGAGTAAAAGAAAAAGAATCGAATAATCATTCTATGATGGAAATCAATAGAATAACTGTTTATTTTTCCTGTGTCCATAGCGAGTATACACTATACAACCAAATAGAAACATCCCCGGGATGATTCATGAATTTGTAATAGATCGATGAGATAAAGGATTTGTTAGTGAGAACTTTAAAACTAGAAAGGAATTTTCGAATTTTTATGGAATTGTCGTCTAAATCGAAATAGAACCATGGGTGAAGAGTATCCATTAATCATACATGGTCTAAAAAACATAAACCCATCAATCAATCAGTGGATTCGTTCAAATTCATTGATTTAATCCGGTCTATTTGGGCTGGTCATCCCTATCGAAACAAAAATCGAAAGTATTCATATAAATATGAATTAATTATAGTAATGTCTCGCTATTTCTTCGGTTTATGAGTCATAATCATTGTGTAGGAGAGATGGCCGAGTGGTTTAAGGCGTAGCATTGGAACTGCTATGTAGGCTTTTGTTTACCGAGGGTTCGAATCCCTCTCTTTCCATACTTTCGCCTAATTCGCCAACATTCCTAACTGTAACAAATCAAACAACAAGAAATACCATTTAATTTAGTAGTAGAACATAACAGTTAGGTCCTTCTTTTATTTTGATTTTAATATATATTTGACTTTTCCTTGCTGCGGTACGTAAAATACTGGTAAAGTAAAGTACGGGCAAGGAATGAAAATCTTTCTGCCGATCTATGATACATGAATAGGAAAAATCCAGGGAGGGGTAGGATATATGAGTCGGAGAAAATCCGGACCAAACCCCTGACTTTAAACCTTAAGTCAATTTACTTTGGCAAAAGAAGGGGGCAAAATTGTCCGAACTCTTTGCTTTGTATTTTATTTAGGGTTAAGTCTGACGGGAATAATATTCTACCACTAGCAATTCATTTATTTTTAAACCGACCCACTTACTATCTATTATTTGATTGACTAATCCTTTATATGGGAATGGGTGAAGGGTCAAATGTTTGGGCAATTCCTTACGGGGGGATGAATCAAGATAATTTTTAATTAGAGTTCTGGATTTTTGTTCATCCCTCGCCATAATAGTATCTTGGGGGTTGCAACGATAACTTGGTATATCTACTATACGACCATTAACTAAAATATGTCTATGGTTAACTAATTGGCGGGCTGCCGGAATAGTCGGAGCCATACCCAACCTAAAAAGGATGTTATCCAAACGCATTTCAAGTAATTGTAGTAAAACCTGACCTGTTGACCCTTTGGATTTTCTAGCGATACGCACGTATTTAAGTAATTGTCGTTCTGTAATACCATAATGAAAACGCAATTTTTGTTTTTCTTCTAGACGAATACGATATTGAGATCTTTTCCCGTAACGTGATCGGTTTCTAAGATGAGTTTCGTCTCTAGGCCTTTTATTAGTTAATCCAGGCAAAGCCCCTAGACGGCGTATTTTTTTGAAACGAGGCCCTCGGTAACGCGACATAAAGACTCCTTTCTTTTTTCTTTATTTATTTTCTTTTTTTATATTTCATTTTACAAAAGAAATCGAAATTAAAACTGAACTAAATGATAAATGAAGTGAAATCCCCTGAAGTATTGTATTACAATAAATAATAAATAATGAAATGAATTATTATTGTATAAATATCCTATACGCTTTTTATTATATATTTAATTTTGTATTTTTATTTTAAAATATGTAAGTAAAATAAAAGTAAAAGAGAGGGTTAAATCTCCGCACACCAAATCAGGAAAAAGACTCTTTCTTTTCCTTTTATTCATATGAATAAGAAAAGAAAGGGGACCTTATTGTTTGTTCTTTGATTTCAAAAAATTATTCATCATGTAAAATAAATCGAAGAAAAAAAAAAAAAATAGAGAAAAGCCGGCTATCGGAGTCGAACCGATGACCATCGCATTACAAATGCGATGCTCTAACCTCTGAGCTAAGCGGGCTCACAGAAATTCTACATACATAGGAATTCGATAAACTATACCTTAGTCTAGGCTTAGCTATTAAATATTATTAACTATTCATTTTTATTCTTTTATAATAAAAAAAAATTTTATTTCAAATCAAATAAATATTGAATTTCGTTTTTTTTATTTCTTTCATTTCTATATATTTTTTATTTTTGTCTAGAATAATTAAATTCTATTTAAATTCTATTTCGTTCTATTTAGAAATTATATGAAATTTTATTTCTATTTAGTTTAGTGAGTCTATGAATTTTCAAATTCATTTCAAATCAAAATTGAAAATAATTATATTATTAATATAAATGGATATTTATTTTCATTTTTGTTTTTTGTTATAGTATATAGGTCTGCCCTAAGAAAAAAACCTAAAAAAAGGAAGGAAAGGATAAGAATAAAAAAATTCATTAAAAAAAAAATTCGAATTATAAGAATTTAGAATCGATAAAAATGAAATCCAGATAGATCATAATAACATAATAAGATAGAAAATATTCTTTTGCTTTCATTCAGAGACTAAGATGAAAAACAAAGAATCGAACCCTTGAGTATTAAAAATTGCATAGGAAAATAAAAGGATAAGAAGATATATATGGTATATATCCATCCATATTGAATTGCAGCTACAGAAATGATAGAATCATTTCTAATTAGACCAAATCAAAAATAAAATATAGGCTTTCGATAGAGATGAAAGAAGTTAGACAAAAAAGAAAAAAGGAGGAAACACCTTTCGATCTAGTAATCGGTATAGTAATCCGTATCAAATCTAATGAATTCGACGGTTCCGACATAAAAGAATAAAAAAGAGGGGGGAAAGACATTCCACTGAGATCCTAATTAAAAAAAAAAAAAAAAGAAAGGGGGATATGGCGAAATCGGTAGACGCTACGGACTTAATTGGCTTGAGCCTTAGTATGGAAACCTACTAAGTGAAAACTTTCAAATTCAGAGAAACCCCGGAATTAATAAAAATGGGGCAATCCTGAGCCAACTCCTTTTTTCAAAAAAAAAAGAAAAAAATAAGGGTTCAGAAAGCAAGAATAAAAAAAAAAAGGAAAGGTGCAGAGACTCAAAGGAAGTTGTTCTAACAAATGGGGTTGACTGTGTTGTGTTCTTATAATAATTCTTCCGTCAAAACTTCAATAAAAAAAAAGGGTAAAGCATATACGTAGTGAACTATATCAAATGATTAATGACAACCCGAATCCGTAATCTGTATTTATATATATATAATCTGATAATCTGAATTATATTTTATATAATATGAATATGAAATATATATTATAAAATAGATAATTCTATCTAAATAAAAATTTTAGAATATGAAATGAAAAAATTTATATTAAAAAAAGGAAGAATTGTTGGGTTATGAATCGATTCCAAGTTGAAAAAAGAATCAAATATTCATTTACTCCATAGTCTGATAGATCTTTTGAAGAACTGATTAATCGGACGAGAATGAAGATAGAGTCCCGTTCTACATGTCAATACTGACAACAATGAAATTTATAGTAAGAGGAAAATCCGTCGACTTTAAAAATCGTGAGGGTTCAAGTCCCTCTATCCCCAAGAGCTTATTTCACTCCCTAACTAGTTATCCTTTTTTTATTAACAGTTTGAAGGTGGCTATGCTCCTCATTTTTTTGTTTTCAATTTCAAAAGGGCTAAAGGCTCCGGACGGAAATGCTTTTCCCCTATCACAAGTCTTGTGATATACGTACAAATGAATATCTTTGAGCAAGGAATAATCATTTGAGTGATTCACAATCAATATCATTACGCGTACTAAACCTTAAATAAACTTAGAGACAAAGGAAACAAAGTCCTTCTTTTTGAAGACCAAAG